ATAGATGTAACCTTTCGCTCAATACTAAAATTGATAATTGAAGCATCTAAGGCTGCATCAATCGAGGATACACGACAGAAGGAATTGCTCTATCTCTAAACTTCACCTTCACCAAGCGTAGGTTTCTTTCACTAATTTGTTTTTTTCTATTCCTAACTACGTTCTTTTTCTCGTAAAACTGAGGGGTAAAAAAAAACAATAAAAAATCAAATCGCACCATCTCTGTAATAGGTAAATGCCTTTTTTTCTCCTGAAGTTGTCGGAATTATTCGTAATAAAATATTGGCTACAATTGAAGAGGTCTTATCAATAAAATTTCCATTTATTCGAGATCTAGGCATAATTAGCAATTCATTCTATAATTCTTCTCATCCCCTTTCGGGGAAAACGATCCCACAAAAAAAGGAATTGTACAGTACAAAATAACATAAAAACAGACTTATTGGAAAAAATGTGGTGTCTCTCTTTTGGACAAAGATGAAATGAAATAGTTGAATCAGATTAGATTTCATTACAATTTCGTAGTATACCAGTATACCGATAACTATTACTATTTCATCTAAGTTGAATAACCAAGTTTTCTATGGATTTTTATAACTCGAGAATTTTTGATTTGGTTATGATCCAAAAAGGAAAAGAATAGAATAATCATTCAATCAAATTCAAATAATGTAACCATCCTTTTTGTTTGCATAACGTGTATGTGCCACACCATACAATTGAAATAGTTGAAATAAAAAAATTCATCGGACGATTCATGAATTCCATGGGTTAGCTGATGAAAGAAGTTGTTGTTGATAAATATGAAATTGAAAAAGAAATTTTTTTTAATGGAACCATCGCATCGGGCGGTCATACATGTACTACAATTCAGATAATTAAGATGAAGGACTCGCTATTCATTCGGATTTTGGTCAAGAATAACATTCTGTAGGAGAGATGGCCGAGTGGTTCAAGGCGTAGCATTGGAACTGCTATGTAGACTTTTGTTTACCGAGGGTTCGAATCCCTCTCTCTCCGTTTCTTTTCATTCATCAACGTTACCTACTACAATGTATCAAATAAAATAAGAATTGATATCATTATTTTAACGCCTTATTTAATAGACATTATCTATCCCTAATTAATACCTGCGAAAATACAAATAGAAATATCGTCTTGATATTGAAAAGAAGAAAAAAAGAAAAAGAATCCTATTGCCGATCCTTTTTTGATACGTGAATGAGACAGGGTACGAGGTACTCTATTTACTTCAGCGAAAGGAGTCAAAATTGGTATGAACCTTGCTTTTTATTTTCGTTATAATCAAGTCTGACGGGAATAATATTCTACGACCAACAACTCATTTATTTTCAGACCGATGCATTTACTATCTATTATTTGATTTACAAATCCTTTATATTGTAAGGAGTCAATAGTCAAATGGTTTGGCAATTCCCCGCGGGGGGATGAAACAAGATAATTTTGAATCAGAGTTTTCGATCTTTCTTTATCCTTCGTAGTAATAATATCTCGGGGTTTGCAACGATAACTTGGTATATCCACTATACGACCATTAACTAAAATGTGTCTATGGTTAACTAATTGTCTGGCTCCTGGAATGGTCGAAGCCATACCTAATCGAAAAAGGATGTTATCCAAACGCATCTCGAGTAGTTGTAGTAAAACCTGGCCTGTTGACCCTTTGGCTTTTCCAGCAATATGCATATATTTAAGTAATTGTCGTTCTGTCAGACCATAATGAAAACGCAATTTCTGTTTCTCTTCTAAACGAATACGATATTGTGATCTTTTTCCAGAGCGCAATTGGGTTTGAAGATCACTTCTGGATCTGGGTCTTTTACTAGTTAGTCCTGGTAAAACCCCCAGCCGGCGTATTTTTTTGAAACGAGGTCCTCGGTAACGAGACATAGAAAGGCTCCTTTTTGATTCACTTTTATCAATATTCGGATTTTTTGTATATATAGGAAATTCAAGCGAAGGTTACGTTTTCCAATTTCTTATGTAGAGATCTAATTGTTCTAGTCAACTTTTTTCTTTATAGCTATAGCTGCAAGTTATCATGACATAATAGATTGGTGATCCGACATTTAGAGAAAGCGAGAGTAGAGATTTTCAATCATGTAAATAAAAAAATAGATAAAAAAAAGAGCCGGCTATCGGAATCGAACCGATGACCATCGCATTACAAATGCGATGCTCTAACCTCTGAGCTAAGCGGGCGGATATAAGAGCAATAGTGTATAGGAATACAGGAAACTATCGGATCTTAGCTATTTCCTAGTGATTCTTATTCTTTTTTCTTTTATTTATTGATTATTTCAATTTCTTCTATTTCTTATATATTAGTTATATATTTAAGATTCTATTTAGAAAATAGAAAAGAAAACTATTTAGATCTAGATAAATTAGATATCTAAATAGAAATCTAAATTCAATTCCATATTCATATATATGAAATATGAAAAGAAAATATCAATGAAATTAGAATTCAAAATGAAAAAAAAAATAAGAATGAATATCGACCGTTCCACTATTCAAAACTACACTGTAAAAATGAAGGAGGAGGAAAGGCATATATACATATATATACATATATATATATATGTGGTATATATCTATCCATATTGAATTTCGGATAGATCAATGATAAAATAATTTTAGATTGAAAAAATAGGGTTTATAGATTAAATGATATAATATAGAATAGAGGAAAAAATAAAATAACAGCATACACTTTTTCCCAATATAGGAATCATTACCTAATGGATTCAAGAGTGCCAAGATAAATGATAAATGAAAGAAGTGGATGGAATTACAGCTGGATCCTTGTCTCAAAGACTCAAAGGAAAGGGGATATGGCGAAATTGGTAGACGCTACGGACTTGATTGGATTGAGCCTTGGTATGGAAACCTGCTAAGTGGTAACTTCCAAATTCAGAGAAACCCTGGAACTAAAAAAGGGCAATCCTGAGCCAAATCTTTGTTTCGAGAGAAAAAACGATGGAAAATGAGAATAAAAAGAGGATAGGTGCAGAGACTCAATGGAAGTTGTTCTAACGAATGAAATTGATTACGTTACGTTAGTAGCTAAAAGACTTCTATCGAAATGACAGAAAGGATACGTCTTATATACCTAAGACGTACGTATACATACTGACATAGCAAACGATTAATCACAACCCAAATCTTATATCGAATTATATTCTGTATCTCTATATCTCTATATATTTAGATATGAAATTTGAAATTTATATATGAAAATAAAAATCTTCTCTTTCTTTATATTAATATTCTATTCTTAATATGAGTAATAGAATAGTATGAGATAAGGATTTATAAGAAACCCTATATTTCTATTCTTTTTTCATTAGAATGATAGAGATCAAAAAGATATATGAAAAATTGAAGAGTTATTGTGAATCAATTCCAATTGAAGTTGAAAAAAGAATAGAATTCGAATATTCAATAATCAAATTATTCATTCCATAATTTTTGATAGATCTTTTGAAATTTAATCGGACGAGAATAAAGAGAGAGTCCCATTTTACATGTCAATACCGACAACAATGAAATTTATAGTAAGAGGAAAATCCGTCGAATTTTTCAATCGTGAGGGTTCAAGTCCCTCTATCCCCAATAAAAAGCCCATTTTACTTCCTCGCTCTTTATTTATCCTCATCCTCTTTATTCATTTTTTTTTCATCAGTGACTCAGTTTAAACAAAATGAAATATCTTTCTCATTTTATTCACTCTGTTCTTTCACAAATGGATCCGAATATAAATCCTCGTATCTTTTTCCAATCCAATCTAATTTGTTTTGTATAATACGATATTACGATATGAAGATATATGTTCAAGGAATCTCCGTTATTGAATCATTCATAGTCTATATCTTTTTCCTTACATTTACTACAAAAAAAGTCTTCTTTTTGAAGATCCAAGAATTTCAGGGGCTAGAGCCAATTTGTTAAGATTTTCTTTTTTAGTTCTTTTCATTGACATAGATAGAAGTACTCTGCTAGGATGATGCACGGGAAATGGTCGGGATAGCTCAGTTGGTAGAGCAGAGGACTGAAAATCCTCGTGTCACCAGTTCAAATCTGGTTCCTGACACGTGAATAATGTATCGGATAGATATTTCTTAATACCTCATACAAATGAAATTAATTCATTAAGACGGATCGGAATATATATTCTTTACTTTCTTTTTCATTTTTTTTCTCTCTTTTTTTTTAGTCCCTCCGCAATACGAATGAAAGTCCAGTTACTTTTTTTGTTTTCCCTCTAGAAGAGGAATACCAAGATGCTCATTGAATGATAAAAAACCCCTTTTTTACTTATTTTACTTATATGACACGACTCCAGATTTCGTTTCAATTTCAATCAATGAGCATCTTGAAATTCATAGAAATTGGACGTAATAGAGTCTTTACTTAAAGGCCAGCCTATCCAACTTTTAGGCATGAAGATACGTTTAAGGCGAGGATGATTCTTATAAGAAATCACCAATATATCATAAGATTTCCGTTCCTGAAAATCAGCACTTCTTCAAATTCAGAAAACTGACGGGGTTTGAGGATTACTCCTGAGAGCAAATACTTTTATGCATACCTCTTCTGGTTTATCTATACCATAACGTATTTTCGTAAGGTGATACACACTAGCTAAAAATCCGCCTGGTATCATAGGCACACTGGGAGCGTAAATAATTGTAACCATATACATATGAAATGACAGCAATGGAATTCCAATCCTCGGGAATTAAAGATCTATGAATTAACTAATGCTTGACTAGCCAATCAGATAAATGAACCTGCATCTTCTTCATCTCTCACACATTTCTCTTTGTATGAATATTTAACATTGACCAATGAATTTTTTAATGATTGACCGCTGTTTCTTAATTTTGTACAAAGGAACCCTGCCTGATTCACAAATTCGTAGGAAGATTGGATTTGAAAAATCTTTCAAATCCAAAAGGTATCTCTGAAGTAGATGGTGATTTATAGAGTAATCCTTGATCATAATTTCCAGTATGAGTACTGTGTCGAAGGTAAAACTTGTGATTAGTAGTAAAACATCGATTTTCCTGTTGATATACGGTTCTATATCTTGGCACCAACCCATAATAATCAAAGTCGAATCGCGAGCCTATTAATGAAGAAAATTAAATGAAAAAACAACTGGTACCATAGATAAGCGGCCATAAACTGGAAAGTATTGACCAATTCGAGAGATCATTCGATGTAGTTGAAATAATTAAATTGGGGTAATTTGGTTAAGTAATGGAAACTCAACCAAATTAAGAAATGTTTCAATGTCATCCTTTCCTTCCCTTTTCTTTTGATTGTCTAAATATTTAGCTAAGACCATTCCAACGCTCCTTTTCGCTATGCATAAACTGAACCCACAATTGGGAATGAAAGCTTATAAGCTTCTATAAATACAGATACACCCAATATATCAAAGCTCATTGTCCATGGATAATGAAAGACCGTTTCAACAGCAAAAAAAACAAAAACTAGAGCAAACATGTAATAGCAAATTCGGAATTGTACCCAAGCATCCCCATTGGTTCTCTACCTGATTCATAACTAGTAAACTTTTCTGGACCTTCCCTAAAATCCCAGAAATGACAAATGTCAAGATAGGAATAACGCTTGATATGATATTATTAGGAATGCCCAGAAAATATCATATTCGTGAAATAGAAACATAAAACTATGAATGTGGAATAGGTTGAATTATTCCATTTGAATTGTAATTTGAAAATCATATAGAACTTTTTAGATGAAACAAGAAAAGATTTTTGATCCGCATAGTTGAGAGTTTGTTTGCTGTAGGACATACCTTGTTTCAAAATTCATCTAATGTCATCCCACTTCTCTTTTTCTTTTTTTTTTCTCCTTTCAATTCTCTTTCTATATGTAATGTGTAATATAGAATGCTCTTATACTTAGTTATTTTTTTATACTTAGTTATTTTTTTAGTTATTTTTCTTTTCTATTTCTACTTATTCTTATACTTAGTTTATACTTATTATCTTATATAATCTTATATATATTTTTTATATTTCATATTGATCTTATATCTTAGAAATAGAAAGTCAAAGTAAAGAATTCCCTATCTTATATTAACTTTTCTATTAACTTAGAATAATTATAGAATTATAGATAGTAATTCTAGTAATATACTATAGTAATAGTATAGTAATATAGTAAAGAAGAAATTCAATTTAAAAAGAAAAAAAAAAAGAAAAAGATGATAAAGAACATATGTAATTTCTTCATGAAAGTGGATGAAGAGAGATGGGTATTTGATCCGAGATTTGACAAATACCAATTAGATCCGTTGGAATGAATTATTGTGTTTATTTTCTTGTTCCTACTACTACTCAAATTTCTATACAAAACAAAAATGGAATGTATTAGGGCTATACGGACTCGAACCGTAGACCTTCTCGGTAAAACAGAGAAAACTTATTATTATCGAAATGATTCGAACTGTTTCAAAGACCCAACATGCATTTTGTTGCATTGGGCTCTTTCATCAACTGATGTAAAAATCAGTTAGTCCACCATAGTTTTATTTAGAGGAAGATAAGAAGATATTGAGATGGCTCCATGTGCTCTGATTCATTATTTGTATCCTGATCTAGGAGCAATACCAAAGTGTTTCAAAGAAGGGTGACCTTTATTTAGGTCTGCCTTCGGCCTAGATCAATCTAAATGAAATGCAGTCTCTATCGCTCCGCTGCAAGAGTAAAATATGAGACTTCATACACCTCAAAGCTCATAGGACGAAAAGAGGTTCTTTTGAGATCCTTATACTCATTATGCCTGGCATTGAATGGGCTGAGCATTTACCTTATAATGGCAGGTTCTATTTGATTTAGCACCGGAATTCGCACTTGAACCGGATCAAACCAAATTTGTCAGGCTATTTTTCTCTTGTTCTCTCGAATCTACGGAGTAAGACATCGACTTCTCAAAAAGATCAATTATGGTCATTGCATAATAAGCTCCTTTGAAAAACATTGGCGCACGTGTAAACGAGGTGCTCTACCTAACTGAGCTATAGCCCTTGTCATAACCATTTTAATATAGAGACAATTTCTTGTCAAGAAGGGTATCCCATAATCTCACATGATAACTCTCTGATCTGTTTATGTTTACTGGTAAAAGATTAATATTGCTTAGAAAACATATTTTACCTATAATCCATCAAAGTGATGGAGACCCTTTTTGTGGTGATAAATGACCTACTTAACCCAGTGGTTAGAGTATTGCTTTCATAAGGCGGGAGTCATTGGTTCAAATCCAATAGTAGGTAGAACTTATTAGATACCGGATTCCATGGTATCTAATAAGTTTTTCTACTCATCCTCTTTTTTTCGTTATGTTCTATCATCAGATTAATCAAATTAGACTTCATTGTGGTCAATTTGTGGAATCAAGATGTAGTGTGTAGTATAGAATAAAGAAATCTTTTTATTTTGATTGAATGTATTGACTACTAAGAGGAAATTACTTTGACAGCTTCTACTCGTGTCCTAGCTCGTCTGAGAGCTAGATTTGCCTCAATTGCTTGTCTCTTACCCTCAGCTTTACTCAAGTGAGCTTCAGCTATTTCAAGAGTTTGTTGAGCTTCTTGTGGATCAATGTCAGTACTAATTTCCGCACCATTTCCTAAAATGGTGATCTCATTATTACTTATTCTAGCAAAACCGCCCATAAGAGCTACCGTTAACCATCGATCTTTTAGCCGTATTCTCAAAAGACCTATATCTACAGCCGTGGCAATGGGGGCATGATTTGGTAATACCCCAATTTGTCCACTATTAGTAGATAAAATAATCTCTTTCACTTCAGAATCCCAAATCATTCGATTTGGAGTCAGTACACAAAGATTTAAGGTCATTTCTTCAATTTGCTCTCCTCTTCTAAGTTCATAGCTTTCGCGGTAGCTTCATCGATGTTACCCACCAAATAAAAGGCCTGCTCGGGAAGACCATCTAATTCTCCGGAAAGGATGAATTGAAACCCCCGAATTGTTTCTGCTAGACCAACATATTTCCCTGGAGAACCAGTAAAGACTTCTGCCACAAAGAAGGGTTGTGATAAGAAACGCTCAATTTTGCGTGCTCTTGCTACAGTTAAACGATCTTCTTCGGATAATTCGTCCAACCCAAGGATAGCTATAATGTCCTGAAGTTCTTTGTAACGTTGTGAAGTTTGCTTAACCCTTTGCGCAGTTTCATAATGTTCCTCGCCAACGATCCGAGGTTGTAACATAGTTGACGTTGAATCCAAGGGATCTACTGCTGGATAAATACCTTTGGCAGCTAATCCTCTTGATAATACGGTAGTAGCATCTAAATGTGCAAATGTCGTGGCAGGAGCAGGGTCGGTTAAATCATCCGCAGGTACATAAACTGCTTGAATCGATGTTATGGATCCTTCCTTGGTAGAAGTAATTCTTTCTTGCAAAGAACCCATTTCCGTACTAAGGGTAGGTTGATAACCCACTGCAGAAGGCATTCTACCTAATAAGGCAGAGACTTCGGACCCTGCTTGAACGAAACGAAATATATTGTCAATGAATAGAAGTACGTCTTGCTCATTAACATCTCGGAAATATTCCGCCATGGTTAGGGCAGTCAAGCCAACTCTCATACGAGCTCCTGGCGGTTCATTCATTTGACCATAGACTAGAGCCACTTTGGATTCTGCAATATTTTTTTCATTAATCACCCCGGATTCTTTCATTTCCATGTAGAGATCATTTCCTTCACGAGTACGTTCACCTACTCCGCCAAATACGGATACGCCTCCGTGAGCTTTGGCAATGTTGTTGATCAATTCCATGATGAGTACTGTTTTACCCACTCCAGCTCCCCCAAATAGTCCGATTTTTCCTCCACGGCGATAGGGGGCTAAAAGATCCACAACTTTAATCCCTGTTTCAAAGATTGATAATTTTGTATCTAACTGTATGAAGGCGGGTGCAGATCTATGAATAGGAGATGTTGTGCGAGTATCGACAGGACCTAAATTATCAACGGGCTCTCCAAGGACGTTGAAAATTCGTCCGAGAGTAGCTCCCCCGACTGGAACACTTAGAGGAGCTCCCGTGTCAATCACTTTCATTCCTCTCATCAGACCCTCTGTAGCACTCATAGCTACAGCTCTCACTCGATTATTTCCTAATAATTGTTGTACTTCACAAGTTACATTAATTTGATGACCGACAGTATCTCGACCTTTAATTATCAAAGCATTATAAATATTAGGCATCTTGCCCGGTGGAAAAATGACATCCAGCACTGGGCCAATAATTTGAGCGATACGCCCTTGGTTTTGTTCTTCAAGTGTAGAAACCACAGGATCAGAAGTAATGGGATTGTTTCTCATAATCATAAATCATAATAAATATGTCGAAATTCTTTTTTTTTAAGAGTACTGAATCGAAAATAAATATCCGATAGCAAGTTGATCAGTTAATTCCATAATGAATTTTATAAGAAATAAATGGGAGTTAGCATTTGATTGAGTTGGTACCACCTAATTGAATCCAATTCAATCCTTTACTCAGTGAATGAGTCAATTTTCAATTCTTTCTATTATACTATTTGTACTATTGTATTTTTTTGTTGTACACCTATTCTTCTTTATATATCATATCTGTTCCCTTTTCTAGATGAATTATGACTCTTTTCACATCTAGGATTTACATATATAACATATATTACTGTCAAGAGAGGGGACCGGGGTCCTATATTCTTTCTTTTTCTTTCTATATTAGATATTTCTATTTCTTATTTATTATCTTTAATATCTTTATTCTCTTTTTTTAGAATTGAAATTTATTCATTCTAGAATTTCTTAATTCTAATTTAGAATTCTATTTATATTCAATTTAATCTTTATCTATTTGAATTGAATTCTATTTAAATTAGATTTCTGAATTGAAATGAAATCGAAATTTTTCATTTTC